AGAATTCGGTACCAGATCTCGTGTCAATTGCAAAACAAAATAATATATCCTGTTGTAACATTTACTTAAAAAAAAAGGTTTCGATTGGACTAAGAAGGGGGAAGGAAGAAAGCGAGTTAGTATACTAATTCTTCATCCTCAAATCAGTCCTTCCCGTGGGTTATTGTCCCAATAAAAATAAATAAATAATTGTAGGAATAAAATCTTGATAGAATTCGAAAAAACAAGCAGCAAGTCCAAGGCAATAAAAAAAATACGTATTTTTTTTTATAGGATTAAACAAAAGGATTTGCAAATAAAAGTGCTAATGCTACAACCAGTCCATAAATTGTTAAAGCTTCCATAAAAGCCAGACTAAGCAATAAAGTACCTCGTATTTTTCCCTCCGCCTCGGGCTGTCTTGCGATACCTTCTACAGCTTGGCCCGCGGCAGTACCTTGACCAACCCCAGGTCCAATAGAAGCAAGCCCAACAGCCAACCCTGCAGCAATAACGGAAGCGGCAGAAATCAATGGATTCATGATAAGTTCCTCGCACCAAAATAAAATAAAGAAATGGTTAATGATACAATCAACCAATAAATTATGACTTAATTATTCATTCCATCAATAAGATTTTTATCCAGTCGAAGTAACTAAGAACTCCGAATTGAAGTAATAATATTATTGAATCATCAGAACTACTTCGATATCTATTTTTGAGTTCCTATCCACAAAGTTTTTGTGAATTCATACAACTTTTTTGTTTTTCCATTTCTTTTCTTTCTTTGTTCCGAATTATTCTTTGAATTCGAACTCTTCGTTCTTTTTCTTGATTTAATCTCTTTATTCAATTCACAGTTACAAACGAAAAAAAAGGAAGGACTTTTATTGGAATCCTTATCTAAATCTCCAGTAGTAGGGCGGATTAGATATATCTTTTAACTCATATATAACTAGGTAATACTTAATATTACATATACACATCCTTCTTCCATAACGTAAACCAACTATTCGTATCTTAGATTCAATCGGATTCGAAAATCATTTTTTGAAACATTCACAAAAAGAAAGTTGGCTTATAGCCATTTTCCATTATATATATATTACATACACCTAGTTTGATTCCGCTCTCCTAAACAATCTATTTTTTCTTAATCTCATTTTTTGTAAATTTTGCTCTTCCTTGTCATTATTCCACATAGATACAATCAATCTAAATGGACGAATTCATTAGTCTGAATCATTGCATCGAAATATAAGTCTTTGTTTTTGGTTGACTAAGCTCGTGTAATTTATTATTTATTAATATTTTTTTTTTGGTCAATCGTTGAATTGAATAAAACCGACTGAAATAGAAATCGCTCTATAGAACCTCTTTTTTAAACCACACGTTGTAAACAAACAAAGAATTCTTATTCAGATTATGACTCCTAAGATTGGAATTGAATGAACAAAATAATCAAGACAATATCAATATAAAGAGAATATTCATTGGAAGAAGGTATAAATGATCCAAACGAATTCTAGGAAAAAGATCTTTTTTTTTTTATTATTCCTTTAGATCGTATAGACGTTTTTGTCTATTTATGTTCACTAAGTATAAGTAGATTATCTTGAACAAGGCATAGATTGCCTTGCACTAAGCTATTTCGAAAATTAGTCAATGATGCCCCTCCATGGATTCGCCTATATAAGCCGCAGCTAAAGTTGCAAAAATAAGAGCTTGAATACCACTTGTAAATAATCCAAGGAACATGACAGGTATAGGAACCACTAAAGGTACTAAAGAAACAAGAACAACAACTACTAATTCATCTGCTAATATATTTCCGAAAAGTCGAAAGCTAAGTGATAAAGGTTTTGTGAAATCTTCTAAAATGTTAATGGGTAAAAGGATTGGAGTTGGTTGAATGTATTTACTGAAATAACTTAATCCTTTTTTACTAAGGCCCGCATAAAAATATGCTATTGACGTAAGTAAAGCTAAAGCAACGGTAGTATTTATATCATTCGTAGGTGCGGCTAACTCCCCATGAGGTAACTCTATGATCTTCCAAGGCAAAAGCGCCCCCGCCCAATTAGAAACAAAAATAAATAGAAACATAGTCCCAATAAAGGGGACCCATGGGCCATATTCCTCTCCAATCTGAGTTTTGCTCACATCTCGAATGAATTCAAGGACATATTCGAAGAAATTCTGACCGCCAGTCGGAATGGTTTGTGGATTCCGAACAGCTACAATGGCTGAACCTAATAAGATAGCAATTACAACCCAAGACGTAATAAGTACCTGGGCATGGACTTGGAAACCTCCGATTTTCCAATAGAAATGCTGGCCTACTTCCACACCGGATATATCATATAACCCTTTTAGTGTGTTGGTGGAACATGATAGAACATTCATATTGCCCTCTGAAAGAAAGAAAACTTTAAAAGGAATTATTTTGATTCAACCATCTTTTTTTTTCGACTTGCCCACCTAAATTGTATATTTTAGATTGAAATTGTATATTTTAGAT